CATTGGATCATCACTTATTCAATCAATAGGATAGGTATAATGACTAAAAATACAAAAAAATGAGAATTCTATGTTGGTTAACCAAAAAAAGGAATTTGAAAGAAGAAAAATCTTTCGATTTCTAACTTCTAATTCTTTCTTTTCAAAGAAAATTTTTTTGAATCCGATCGAGAGGTCTTAATATTAAATATGAATCATAGTTCAAATATTTCTTGATCTATTTTATATATTCCGTGTTCCAGATACCAGAATGAATATCCGACGAGTTAGAACCATCTCTATCAGGATAAGATGACAGACTCATTCTCCGTATTATCAATAGGATCAATTATAACAAGTCACACACTCATATTCCGGAAATACAGAAAGAAAGAAATTCCGCGATCGAACTACCACAAAGGGGGTTAAAAATAGAAATGGGAGCCCGAAAAATTCACTTTGTATTGAAAGGCTAGAACTTTCTGGTTCTTTTGGATTTCATTTTCTTGTGTATTTAATTCATTGAAATTCCATCCAGTAAAACAGAAGAATTATAAATTTCCAAAATAATAGATAGGAATATTGCAAATAAAGCCATTGCAACTCCCATCAAAGGAGTAGTTCCCCATCCAGGAGCTACTTTACCATATTCCGAATTCAATGGTTTCAATAAAGCCCCTACGGTAGTAGGTTTTGGACGAGCTCTAGAACTACCCTCAACGGTTTGTGTAGCCATAAATCCGATTGTATTCATTGAGATCTGTTGACTTTGTATACCATTCCGTTGTAAATAAATGATTTTTATCATAGATCCATTGTGGTCTTGAACTTATATAATAATGGAAACAGCAACCCTAGTCGCCATCTTTATATCTGGTTTACTTGTAAGTTTTACAGGGTACGCTTTATATACCGCTTTTGGGCAACCCTCTCAACAATTAAGAGATCCTTTCGAGGAACACGGGGACTAGTTGAAGTAACGAGCCGTCCAGTACTGGACGGCTCGTTACTTCAATTGAGATAATGAAAAATTATTTCATCTTTTTAGTTGGAACTTTAGGAGGTTCACGAAAAAAGATAGCGAAAAAAATTATCCCTAGAGTCGAGACTAATAGAAATGTATAAACTAATGCTTCCATAGATTCGATTGTGGTTTACAATTATAGCTTCCATACCTGTTTACTTGGTATTATTTTCCTGATAATGATAAAAAAAAAGAGTCAAAAAAGGGCAGTGACTCAAATCAAGATTTTTCTAGTATCCTATGTCAAATCAAAAAAAAAAATAGAGGCCAAAAATAACAAAGCAATGGTGTATTAGACTCCTTGTCTTCTTGTAGTCGGATCTCCAAGTTTTTGGAATGTTCCGAATTCTACTTGAGCATCCAAATCTGGGTCAATACCAGCAAAAACATCTCTGAACAAGGTTCTGGCCCCATGCCAAATGTGTCCGAAGAAGAATAGTAGGGCAAAGGAAGCGTGCCCAAAGGTAAACCAACCCCTTGGACTACTACGAAAAACACCATCAGATTTCAAAGTAGCACGATCTAATTCGAAAATTTCACCCAATTGAGCACGTCTAGCATATTTTTTCACAGTAGCGGGATCGCTATAACTGACTCCGTTGAGTTCGCCACCATAAAACTCAACAGTTACACCTACTTGTTCAACGCTATACTTAGATTCCGCTCTTCTAAAAGGAACGTCAGCTCTAACAATTCCGTCCCCGTCTATCAAAACGACTGGAAATGTTTCAAAAAAAGTAGGCATACGGCGTACAAAGAGTTCACGTCCTTCTTTATCTCTAAAAATAGGGTGTCCTAACCATCCAACAGCTATTCCATCGCCGTTGTCCATTGAGCCCGCTCTAAATAATCCCCCTTTTGCCGGATTATTCCCAATGTAATCATAAAAAGCTAATTTCTCCGGAATTTTCGACCAAGCTTCTGATAAACTTTGATTTTCGGCTAGTCCAGCACTTACTCTTCGATATATTTCTTGTTGAAAGTATCCCTGATCCCATTGATAACGAGTGGGGCCAAATAATTCGATCGGGGTAGTTGCCGAACCATACCACATAGTTCCAGCAACAACAAAAGCTGCAAAAAAGACAGCAGCGATACTACTTGAAAGAACTGTTTCAATATTGCCCATACGTAATCCTTTGTATAGACGCTGAGGCGGACGGACACTAAGATGGAATAGGCCTGCTAATATGCCCAATGTCCCTGCTGCAATATGATGAGAGGCGATTCCTCCCGGAACAAAAGGATCAAAACCCTCCACGCCCCATGCTGGACTTACAGGTTGCACTTTTCCAGTTAGTCCATAAGGATCGGACACCCATATTCCAGGACCATACAAGCCTGTTACATGAAATGCGCCAAAACCAAAACAAGCCAACCCGGAAAGAAATAAATGAATTCCAAAAATTTTAGGCAAATCCAAAGAAGGTTTTCCTGTACGTTCATCAGAAAATATTTCTAGATCCCAATACACCCAATGCCAAATAGCTGCCAAAAAGCACAAGCCAGAAAACACGATATGTGCTCCGGCCACACCTTCGTAACTCCAAATACCCGGATCTGTTATAGTCCCCCCTGTAATACTCCAACCGCCCCATGAATTGGTTATTCCTAAACGAGTCATGAAAGGTATAACGAACATACCCTGTCTCCACATTGGATCAAGAACAGGGTCAGAGGGATCAAAAACTGCTAATTCATATAGAGCCATCGAACCGGCCCAACCAGCAACCAGAGCTGTATGCATGATATGGACAGAAATCAACCGGCCGGGATCATTCAATACGACGGTATGAACACGATACCAAGGCAAACCCATGGAAATACCCCTTTATCAAAGATAAATGACACTATGTAACTTTATTGCATTGGAAAATACTATGACTATGCAATGGACCCCTTTTGTCCAATGGATTCTCTCGGAACAAGGGTTAATATTTGTTCTATTCTGTTGGTAATAATGGAACAATTATGGTTGTAGGAACAAAGAGAAACAAATCTATTCTATACCCGATAAGTAGCAATACGCAATGGGGAGTTGATACCATCTTCGCTCAGTGAATGCTTTCATACTTGTTCATTATTGGAAGGCTATATTCGTAAGAATTTTTCTTTATTTATTCTATCTTTTTCTTTTTTTTTTCATAAATTTTTAGAATCTATCCAGAAAATATGATAAAGAAAGGTTGATATTATGAAGATAATAACCCTATTATTACGTTTCCACATCAAAGTGAAATATAGTACTTAATTCTTTTTTCTTTCATTTAATGCCTATTGGTGTTCCAAAAGTTCCCTTTAGAAGTCCTGGAGAGGAAGATGCATCTTGGGTTGACGTATAGTGCGACTTGTCGGATATATTGGGTCATATGGAATTTCCCCGTTCTCTCTCCCGATTGAGATATCCTCCCTTTCGCCCAAGAAAGATTGATTGAAGTATCAAAAATTTGGAGCGTGAAATGCAATTAGATCCATTTTTGAGTTTTAAGGGGATTCGGATTAATATTCTCAATTAGAATAATTTATGGTTGGCTTGGTTGGACCAATAAAATGAAGTATCCAGGCTCCGTTTATAAAAACCCCAATCCCAATTGGTAATATATTGAAGATTACTACTTTAATTATAAATTACATATGTTTTATTTACTTTAACTTGATCGTTTTGATTTGAAATTTGAAATAAGAATGATGTCAATCTTAATCACTCGAATAGAATAATGAATATGTTGAATATTTCATTTGTCGAAAGAAAAGATATGAAATGAATAAAAAGGGGAATTCTTAACAAAAAAAAACACAAGTGGTATTGGAAGCATTTGTCCTATATGTGCAAATCGAAATCGGGCAGATCTTTACCCGGAGTAGAACATCAACCTAAAAAAAAATTAAAGAGACCCGTTCAAGAACAAGAAAATGACATCGTGATTTGGATTGGATCTCGATGAAACAATACATCAATGAAAAGTGAGTTCGATAAGTTTAGTAAATTCTATTTTTCTTTTCTATTCTAAATAGTTATATGAGGAATTAGGGAAAGGAGAAAAAAGGAATATTTCTTGAAAAAGAGAATAGAAAAAACCTTCATTATTCATTAGAAGTTGGAAAAAATCTCTATGAAAAATGAAAAAGGAATAGAATCTACACATTGATTTTATCACAATTTTTTTTGAACCGTATGCGTCAAAAGGTGCATGTACGGTTCTTAAGGGATACAATTTGACCCTAATCAACCGACTTTATCGAGAAAGATTACTTTTTTTAGGCCAAGAGGTCGATAGCGAGATCTCGAATCAACTTATTGGTCTTATGGTATATCTCAGTATCGAGGATGATACCAAGGATTTGTATTTGTTTATAAATTCTCCTGGCGGATGGGTAATACCCGGAGTAGCTATTTATGATACTATGCAATTTGTGCGACCAGATGTACATACAATATGCATGGGGTTAGCCGCTTCAATGGGATCTTTTATCCTGGTCGGAGGAGAAATTACCAAACGTTTAGCATTCCCTCACGCTCGGCGCCACTGAGTTTTTTATTTGAGAGAAAAAAAGAAAACTATGCCTTCACCATATGAAATATTCAAATTAAGTAATAATAGCATGGCACTTTGAATTCGATATGATAAATGAGAAAATTTTATCTCTATTTTATTTTCAAAAAATGAGATTATGTATCGAAAGAGTAGTATGAGATAAAGAGTATTCCCGATTTTTTTATCAGGAGTCCTTTTCAGCGTCACAAACTTTTCTTCATACCAAAAAATTCTTAACAATATTTATGTTTGAAAGAGTAAAAAAAAAAAAAGAAACTTTGGGATTGCTGAATTACAGACGAAATAAGTATATAAAGCAACGGAGCCATCATAGTATTTTGGAACTCCTCTGAAAAGAAGGGTGGTAATTGGATGATTTACTGATCCGGATCTGATCGATCCTATTTTTCTCTTTCTTGACGAAAAATAAATGTAAATTACATTATAGAGCCGTATGCAATGCGCAAAAGATGCACGTACGGTTGTTCAATTCTATCTTTTTTATTGTTTTGCTAGTATATAGTTTTTCTCTTCGCCTCATCATGCGAGATAGAAGAACCCCTTTTAGGGTATATCATCAGGGTAATGATTCATCAACCTGCTAGCTCTTTTTATGAGGCACAAACGGGAGAATTTATCCTGGAAGCGGAAGAATTATTGAAATTGCGCGAAACCCTCACAAGGGTTTATGTACAAAGAACAGGCAAACCCTTATGGGTTGTATCCGAAGATCTGGAAAGAGATGTTTTTATGTCAGCAACAGAAGCCCAAGCTCATGGAATTGTTGATCTTGTAGCGGTCGAATAAAACGACTAAAAATAGTTAACCATTTGATATTTTATCTTGTTACGGGGTTTACCATTAATTATGGGTTTAATATTCTATTAACTTCGATTAAGTAGAAATAATTCATAATCATTATCATTCGGTTAGGATTGATCTAAACCAGCCCATTATGTATATGATTCAGCATGCCAACTATTAAACAACTTATTAGAAACACAAGACAGCCAATCAGAAATGTCACGAAATCCCCCGCTCTTCGGGGATGTCCTCAGCGCCGAGGAACATGTACTAGGGTGTATGTGTGACTCGTTCAGATTATGGACTGGAACAAAAGCAAATAAAGGAAAGCATTTTTCCAGTATCAATGATCAGTACCAGTGAATAGGATAAAATGGAAGAACTCCAGTCACTATCGAAAATGAAAAAAAAAGACCTATTCATCTATTGTGTATGAAATTTATGGTTTCTATTGGTATAAATCCGATTTAAGATGAGAAAAATTTCCCATTGGTAGCGAACGTTATCCATTAAGCGGGAAATCTTATTTTTAGAGCATATAAATTATGCTCTCATTCTTTGAAGAACGGACTAACAGGGTCAGCTATCCAGCTAACCTTCCAAATTAAATACCGTTACTGTATAGGTGGATCTCTTTGTGAAAGACCTATTACTGAATAATTCATGGGTAGAGCCAACAAGTTTGAACTGTACAAGTTATCAATAACATTCAGTAAATGAAGTATAATAAAGTATAAGAGCTCCGGTGTATAGAGAGGACCTCACCGTTTAAGAAGTAACCATAGAAACGAAGGAACCCACTATTTCTTTATTCATCTATATTCAAATTGAATTTACATTTCTTTTTTTTTTTTTTTTACATTAATTTAATATTTTAATATATAATACATTTTTTCTTTTTTTGTCTTGTTTCAAGGCAAAATAAAATGTCTAAAAATAAAAAAAGAAAAAAATTGTGGTCGGGAAGGTTATAGTAGCAAAAGCCATTGGGATTTTTATTTTATACATTGGAAAAATCCGTTTTGTTATTAATAGAAAGGATAAAAGAATAACTCAAAAAAAGAAAATCAATTAGTAAATTAGTAATTAGTTATTCTAGTTATTCATCAAAGTTTCATTTATTCAATGACTAGAGTTAGACGAGGATATATAGCTCGGAGACGTAGAACAAAACTTCGTTTATTTGGATCAAGCTTTCGAGGGGCTCATTCAAGACTTACTCGAACTATTGCTCAACAGAAAATAAGAGCTTTGGTTTCGGCTCATCGGGATAGAGATAGGCAAAAGAGAGATTTTCGTCGTTTGTGGATCACTCGGATAAACGCAGTAATTCGGGAAAACGGGGTATACTATAATTATAGTAATTTTATGCATGATCTGCACAAGAGACAGTTGCTTCTTAATCGTAAAATACTTGCACAAATAGCTATATTAAATAGGAATTGTCTTTATATGATTTCCAATGAGATCATAAAAAAAGAAGATTGGAAAGAATCCCCCGAAATGATTTAAATGAAGTTCCCCGGAGTTTATTCTCCGGGAGGATAGAGTAGAAATTAGTTTGATAAAATACGATAAATAAATAAAAATCAACAAACCCATTCAAAAGAAAAAATCTTTTTTCCCGATTTTTTTTATCTTACGACACGATAATCAAACCTAGATTTTTTTAGAACAAAACATCAATCCGTGTTTGAGTTCAGATTCGAATTTTGATTCAAAATTTTGATTCAATTAAATAAAGAGTAAGCCTATTATTTATATTTTATTTATATTTATTTTTGGTTCTAAAACTGGCAGTTCTAGCAGTCGACTCGATTCTTTCAAATTGTTTCTCATTATTAAGAAAAGGTAACAAAGATAAAATACGAGCTTGTTTTATAGCAATAGTAATTAATCGTTGTTGTTTCAAGGTCAATCTATTCACTCGCCTAGATAATATTTTTCCCTGTTCACTAATAAATCGGCTAATTAAACTCATGTTTCTATAATCAATTCGATCCCCCGATTGGATCGAGGGCAAACGCCTGCGAAAAGATCGCTTGGATTTAATAAAGGGTCGCTTGGATTTATCCATAGTTTGTTTAGTTTATTCCTTATACCGATACCGAAAATCCTATTTCGGCTGGACCTTAAAAAAATTAGAATTAAGAAATAGGATTTGGTTTGTTTATTTCGATTTTTTATTTTGAATTTTTATAAAAATATAAAATTATATAAATATAAAATTAGAATTATATTATATAATATATAATGAAAATCGTTTTGTCCCCTTCCTTGAAAGGATGATAGACAGACGTTTGGTTCGATCTATTTCTTTATCTCTCCGTGAATTGTATGTTTGTAACAATAGGGACAGAATTTTCGCAATTCCAACCGACTAGGCCTATTGTGTCGATTCTTTTGAGTAATATATCTGGAAATGCCCCTTGATCCCTTATTAACACTCTTTCGAACACAACTGGTACATTCCAAAATTACTTTTACTCGGGCATCTTTACCCTTAGCCATCAACCTAACCTCCTTTTTGATTTTTGATTCAAGCAACTTTTTTTTATTTTCGACCCGAAGTGAAGAAGAAAGAAAAAGCAAAAAAATAGAAGTTGCTAACTCGAAATACAATTAGAAAGATTTCGTTGCAATCAATAGGATAATTATAGTAAATAAATTAAGAAATACGACGTAATCAAATGGTTTCTAACTCTATTTCGAATCACAGTATTTCATTTAAGTATCTTGTATGATACTCTTATCCTAGATCCACATTTTCATTTCCGTTCTAACTCTTTTTTTTTTCATTCGAACCTGAGCCCAAGTTTTGATGAGGTTGAATCTACTTTTCTTCTTTCTCTTTTTCTTTTCTAATATATTATTAGAAAAGAAAAAGAGAAAGAAGAAAGAAAAGGGGTAAGGGATTAGTCACAGATAATTGATTCTATCTCTAATATTCGTTACCCCTTTTCCATGTCAATAACTAGAATTAAAAAAAAGGGAATGTCAACGCATCTGGGAAAAAACGATTGATTTCTATTAATAAACCAGCTAAAGACCCAAACCATAGGGTGCTTATTACCGGCGCCACGGAAAGATATGTTTTAAAATCTCGCATTGAAAATCCTCCTTCTTTATTTCTTTAATGTAATATATAAAAAAAGTAATACATATCTAATCTACGATCAAATGTATATATCGTTAAAGACTACTTGTGTTTGTACACGAAATCCTTAAGCTAAGTCAAATTAAAATGTAAATTAATCCTGAATCCTGTAAATAAGAAAATAAGATTTTTTTTTAAGAAAAAGAGTAGCATGCCCCTTCCTACTAAGCATTCCCGAAAAGTATTTTTTTTTTATTTACTTTACGACACGACAGGTTTGTTTTTCATATATATCCCAATACTTTTCTTATACCTTATAAGATAAGAGACCAACAAAGAAGAAATGACAAGATATATTTCCTATGTATATAGGAAATAACGATGTGGAAAACACGACAGGTATTCTTTACAATTACACTATAAAAAAAAACCAATTGAATTGAAAGGGATGTAGCGCAGCTTGGTAGCGCGTTTGTTTTGGGTACAAAATGTCACGGGTTCAAATCCTGTCATCCCTACCTAATTACTTTTCCTCTGAGAAGTAAGGAGGAATTAATTGAAATCGATTCAAATTAAAAACGGAATCTCGCATTTTTTTTTATCATACTCTATAGTGTTTGCATGCTGGATGTAGATGTAGTTTTTGGTTACAAAAAAAAGTTTTCTTTACAGTGTTATCTATTGTGATAAGAAAGCGCTCTTAGTTCAGTTCGGTAGAACGTGGGTCTCCAAAACCCGATGTCGTAGGTTCAAATCCTACAGAGCGTGATTCCATTCTTGTTCGATCGAATTGAATTCACGAATTAGGATGAAATGACTGAACAGTAATCTAAATTGGACCTCCTGTGTATTAGAAAAAGGAGGAGGTCAATCGAAAAAGATTTGTTAATTAATCAAAGGTCCAACTGATCGCCACGTCTGTATTGTAAATATGCAGTTACGAATAATCCAGCCAAAGTAATAGGAATTAGACCTAAGACGATTCCAAATAGAAAAACTTCAATCATTTCAATTCGTTTGAAAAAAAAAAAAAGAAAGGTAATAGCTATCTCTAAATATTAATATTAATGTGAATTGCCCATGAATCTCAATAAGAAAAAATTATCAATTGATGCGGTAAAGAATTATAAAATATATGGAATGCCACAGAAAGATTTCTTGAGTTGTTCATTCAATTAATTTCAAATAAGTCGTATCTTGCTCAGACCTATAAATAGAGCGGAGGTTATAGTTAAAGCTGCTAGTAAAAAACCGAAATAACTAGTTAGAGTAGGCATGAGGGAGCTAAATGAAATATGTTTTTTTTTATACATATGTTTATAAAGCACTTACCTAAGTTTCCATTTTCAAAGATCGGAGGGGAAATAAGCAAAAAAAAAATATCAATTCAAATTTTTTTAAAGATAACGAAGTTCAATTGAAAGTTTTTGATTCATCAACTATTACATTTACATTATTTTAATTCAGTAGACTCAGCAATTGGGTTCATCACATATAAATAATATTTCGAATGAAATCATTTTCAAAAAATCTTTATTTCAGCCCAACTCGATTCTAAGA